CCAAAGAATTTGATCTTTTGTTCCAAGTTTTTGACACATAAATGCTCAATACCCAAGTGGGCCACTCATAACCAAATGCTTTTTGGGATGTCTCAAACCTTTCCTTTCAATTGAGTCCTGATTTGACGAAACAAATCTAACAAATCAGGGGACGCTTTCTATATACACAGGATTCACTTGTTACTAACAGGAGTTTTGCCGTTTTTATTCTTTAGATCTTTTGTTTCACTCCGATAGTATCAAAAACCAAGTCAATGCACAGGAAATGACTGCATTTTTATACTATCCCATGTTCACTAAAATTAAAGTAAAGTAAAAAAGAAAGGCTCTTGAGTCGATAAATAAATAGCTAAAAGGAGTTTATTTTATTTCAATACACTAATTTTATTTAAATAATAAGATAGACCCTATCCTATGTCTTAATTAATGGATTTTACGGAGCCAGCAGTCATTTGATCATCGAAAAAATCCTTTTCAAGCGAACCAGCCTATCTTTTGTATTTTCTTTTGTATTTTGTATACAGTTTACACAATGGTTGGAACAAAGACACATTTATTGATGAATTTAAATGTGGCAGTTAATAACATATTTCTGCACGGCCAAATCAATAGTTCAAGTCACACACTCCCATAATTCCTTTTTTTTTTCTTCGGAGAAGTCACTTCAACTATTCATTTTAACTAGTGGTAGTAAATAATATAAGTTGAAGGAAAATATCCAAATATATGTCTTATTCTTTGCAATAATCCATATTTGTAGCAATGAAATTGTCTTTTTCCTCCCCCAAGTAATCAAAAGTGATTACATACAATTACCTATGATCTATATTTGCTATTCAATTGTCTATAAAGGACCAGAGATACCTTGCTTACGTATCATTAGAAAATGCATTAACATAAAGACAGCAGTAAGAAGAGGTAATACAAAAGTATGTAAACTATAAAAGCGAGTTAAAGTGGATTGTCCTACACTAGCACTTCCACGCAATAACTCTACCACGGATGCACCGATTCCCGGAATAGCATCCGGTACACCTGTTACAATTTTGACCGCCCAATAACCAATTTGGTCCCAAGGTAAGGAATAACCAGTTACACCAAAAGAAGCGGTCAAGACTCCAAGAACTACACCAGTAACCCAAGTTAATTCACGAGGTTTTTTAAAACCACCGGTAAGGTAGACACGAAATACGTGCAGAATCATCATTAAAACCATCATACTTGCCGACCATCGATGCACTGATCGTATTAACCAACCAAAGTTAGCTTCCGTCATTATGTATTGAACAGAAGCAAAAGCCTCGGCAATGGTTGGACGATAGTAAAAGGTCAAAGCAAATCCTGTAGCTACTTGTACTAAAAAACAAGTAAGCGTAATTCCTCCTAAACAATAAAATATATTGACATGAGGCGGAACATATTTACTAGTTATATCATCAGCAATCGCTTGAATCTCGAGACGTTCTTCGAACCAATCATAAATCTTATTGGGATAGGTAAATTAAGGAGACCCCCCCCGAGAACTGTATATGAGCATTTATTCTCGTACAGCTCAAACAGAAAAACCCAAATAAAGGAATAGGTAAATAAAAAACTAGGTTAAAACATGAAGATAGACTGTAAATTAATTCCCATTAATCCTATACCGTTCTAGTTAGAAAATGAACAAATCCTCTATTAAAATAATTATTCACCCCATTAAAAAAAAATAAACTAGAAACTTATTCTTTGGAGTTATAATGCTAAAATATCAAATCGGCTCATTTATCACTTTTCTAGGCCTCTTGAAATTTCTCTTTATCCATTTTTTTTGTCATTCCATTAATTTGGTATTTGTGTATGTACTCTTTTCTTTACTATTGCTTTTTTAGTTCGTAGTGATTGATAGAGATTCTCTTGTTAAAATCCTAGAAATCAATTGAAACCTCAGATTCAGACTAGAACCACGATGACGATAAATCAAGAATCATTTAAAATAAAATGAAATTCAAAGATTTTGTGAGTAAGAATCCTTCTATCATCATTTATTGAATTCAATGAATAACTCAAGAAATCAAGACAATACAAAAAGAAGTCAATCAAAAAAAGGTTTTTCTTTTGCTCAAAAAAAATAAAAATTTCTTGAAACTATTTTTTGTCTTTTGATAATTGGGTTACGCGATCCGAATATTATTCAGTATGAATCATAGTTAAAAAACTTCCTAATTTAGTCCCTCTCTTTCGTGCTCCAGATATTTCTATAGTTAAAGATAATATCTGACGATCAAAAGACTATCTATAACAAAAGATGACAGACCCCTTCTCTGTATTATCGATAGGATTAATTAAAACAAGCCGCACACTCATATTCCATAAATACAGAAAAAATTTCACGATCGAACTCCCCCAAAAGAATAAAAAACTGAAAAAAAAAGAATTGAATAACAAAATAAAAGAATAACATTGTATTTAATAAGGTAGGGATGACAGGTCCTTAGAAATCTAATTCATTGAAATCCCATCTAATACAACAGAAGAATTAAAAATCTCCAATATAATTGATAAAAATACTGCAAATAAAGCCATTGCAACCCCCATTAAGGGGGTAGTTCCCCACCCAGGAGCTACTTTACCATATTCAGAATTCAATGGTTTCAATAAATTCCCTACAATAGTTCGTCTTGGAACAGATCTAGAACTACCCTCAACGCTTTGTGTAGCCATAAATCCTATGTTGTATTAATTGAAATCTGTTGACTTTGTATACGATTTCATTGTAAATAGATGATCTTATCATAGATCCATTGTATTTTTGAAATTCGATAAAAATGGAAACAGCAACTCTAGTCGCCATCTTTATATCTGGTTTACTTGTAAGTTTTACTGGGTATGCCTTATATACTGCTTTTGGGCAACCCTCTCAGCAACTACGTGATCCCTTCGAAGAACACGGGGACTAGATGCAGTAAAGTAAGGAGCCTCCCAATTTTGGGAGGCTCCTTACTTTACTGCATCTAGTCTAAAAGAATGAAAAAGAATTTCACTTTTTAGTTGGAACTTTTGGAGGTTCTCGAAAAAAGATAGCAAAAAAAATGATTCCTAAAGTCGAGACTAAAAGGAATGTATAAACCAATGCTTCCATAAATTCAACCGTGGTTTACAATTATAGCTTCCATACCTGTTTATTTTGGATCATAGCCACACAAATGAAGAAGTCAAGATTAAAAAAAGTAATGAAAAAACAGATGATACACTACAGCATAGCTAATCACAAGAAAATAATAGAAAAATAAGAGATTACAGTTATTAGACTCCTTGTCTTCGTGTAGTTGGATCTCCAATCTTTTGGAATGTTCCAAATTCCACTTGAGCGTCTAAATCTGGATCAATACCAGCAAAAACATCTCGGAACAAAGTTCGAGACCCATGCCAAATGTGACCAAAAAAGAAAAGCAGAGCAAAGGAAGCATGTCCAAAAGTAAACCACCCTCGCGGACTGCTACGAAAAACCCCATCCGATTTCAAAGTAGCACGATCTAATTCAAAGATCTCACCCAATTGAGCTCGTCTAGCATATTTTTTAACAATAGCAGGATCACTATAAGTAACCCCATTTAATTCCCCACCATAGAACTCAACAGTTACACCTACTTGTTCGACACTATACTTCGACTCTGCCCTTCGAAAAGGAACATCCGCTCTAACAATTCCGTCTCCGTCTACTAAAACAACAGGAAAAGTTTCAAAAAAAGTAGGCATACGTCGTACAAAAAGCTCACGTCCTTCTCTATCTCTAAAGATAGGATGTCCCAACCACCCAACAGCTATTCCATCTCCATTATCCATTGAACCCGCTCGAAATAATCCACCTTTCGCTGGATTATTACCAATGTAATCATAAAATGCCAATTTTTCAGGAATCTTCGACCAAGCTTCAGCTAAACTTTTATTTGCGGATAATTCATCACTAACGCGTCGATAGATTTCTTGTTGGAAATATCCTTGATCCCATTGATAACGAGTTGGACCAAATAATTCAATTGGCGTAGTTGCTGAACCATACCACATTGTTCCAGCAACTACAAAAGCTGCAAAAAAAACAGCAGCAATACTACTGGAAAGAACCGTTTCGATATTTCCCATCCGCAATCCTTTGTATAGACGTTGAGACGGACGCACACTTAAATGAAAAAGACCCGCTAAGATGCCCAACGTGCCTGCTGCTATATGATGAGCAGCTATTCCTCCCGGAACGAATGGATCAAAACCTTCAACACCCCAAGCTGGGCTTACAGCTTGTACATTTCCGGTTAACCCATAAGGATCGGATACCCATATTCCTGGACCATATAATCCTGTTACATGAAAGGTACCAAACCCAAAACAAGCAACCCCAGCTAAAAATAAATGAATTCCAAAGATCTTCGGCAAATCCAAAGATGGTTTTCCTGTCCGTTCATCAGAAAATATTTCTAAATCCCAATACACCCAATGCCAGATAGCTGCCAAGAAGCACAAACCAGAAAAAACAATATGTGCACCTGCCACACCTTCATAACTCCAAATGCCTGGATTTGATATAGTTCCTCCTGTGATACTCCAACCACCCCAGGAATTTGTTATTCCTAAACGAGTCATGAAAGGTATAACAAACATACCTTGTCTCCACATTGGATCCAAAACGGGATCCGATGGATCAAAAACTGCTAATTCATATAAAGCCATCGAACCGGCCCAACCTGCAACTAAAGCCGTATGCATTATATGGACAGCCAGCAAACGACCAGGATCATTCAATACGACGGTATGAACACGATACCAAGGTAAACCCATGGAAATACCCCTTTTTAATTATTAATGTATAATAATATGTAACTTTATTGCACTGAAAAAAGAATGTTATAAACCTTCTTTTTTCATCAATTATCCCCCCCAAAGATAAATATTTTTTTTATATTTGAGTATTAATGTAAAATAATGTAGAATTTGGGTTGTAGAAACAAGGAGAAGCAGATCTATTCTATACTCGATAAGTATCAATACGCAATGGGGTTTTAATCTTATTTTTTTTAGCGGAGTAATCGCAGACTAATTTATTCATTAGTCAAAAAAATTATTCTTAAGGCAGTGAATCTCTGAAATAAAAAAACAAATTTTTTGAATTCAAAGAATTCATTGTTATGCTTTCATATCAAAGTTAACCAGCATACTGACATTTTGCCCTTTCACTTTATGCCAGTAGGTGTTCCAAAAATTCCCGAGTATGAGTTTGAAGAGTCTGGGTTTGAAGATTCGGAATCTGAAGATGGGTATCAAAATGAAGATGAAGATGAAAGTGAGGATGAGTACGAATATACGGATGCCGAAGGAAAGTTAACTTGGGTTGATTTACCCAATCTACTTTATGAAGAACGAATCCTTTTTTTGACTCGAAAAATAAATAATGAGCTATCAAATCAACTTCTGGGTCTTATGACCTATCTCAGTATAGAGGATGAAACTACTGATTTGACTTTGTTTATAAATTCTCCCGGTGGATGGGTAAAGTCAGGACTAGCTATTTATGATATGATGCAAATTGTACCACCGGACATCAATACAATAGGGGGGGGGATTGTTGCTTCAATGGCATCTTTGATCCTAGCTGGAGGAGATAATTCCAAACGTATAGCATTCCCTCATGCTAGAATAATGATACACCAACCTGTTGCTTCGTTTTCTGAGTTAGAAACTGGAGACCTTTCCATGGAAATAAACACAGTAACGAAAATGCGCAAAACAATCACAAAGGAATATGCAAAAAAAACGGGCCAATCCGTTTCAGTTATATACGCGGATATGGAAAGAGATCTTTTTATGTCAGCACAAGAAGCCCAAGTTTATGGAATAGTTGATTCTATAGCAGCCGAGGTGAATAAAAAGTAGGGGGAATTTACCCCACCTTCCGATTTTATTTATCGTCTTATATAGAATTATACATAAAAAAAAATAGATAAAGTTTTTTTCTAGAAAAGCTAAAATTTATAATCAGCCGGTTAGGATTAATCTAAACCAGATTATTATGCTGCATACACTTTACCATGCCAACTATTAAACAACTTATTAGAAACACAAGACAGCCAATCAGAAAAATAAACAAATCTCCAGCTCTTGTGAGATGTCCTCAGCGACGAGGAACGTGTACTAGGGTGTATGTGTGACTCGTTTAAATCCTCGATCTTATGGGAAAGAAAGAACCCTTTAGATTACCCACTACAAAAAAAAGCACTAAGATAGAAAAAAACAATCTCAGGTTATCTTTAAGTTATCCTAAAAAAGGATCTAGCGTATCCTTCTTTTTTTATTGTAGATCAATTTTATGGTTTTCAGTGGTGAAAATTCAATCACCTCCCTTTTCAATTGAAACTGGGAAGGAATACCCAATTGTTAATAATTGATTCTTTTTTAAGTTAAGCAGGGTCCATCCTTTTCAAAAAGATAAGGACCATATTCTTGTAAGAACGGACTCCGAGGGTCAGCAAATTCGCTAATCTTCTTAATTAAATACCGTTACTGTATAGATGGATCTTGGTGTGAAAGACCTATTGCTGATTAATTCAGAGGTCGAGCAAAAGGGTGTGAACTATACAAGTTAACAAGATTTTTGATTATATTAAAAAATAGCTCCGGTGTATATAGAAGACCTCACCGTTTAAAAGAAGTTACCATAAAAACGATGGAACTCACGATTTATTTTATTTTTTTAGTTATTTTTTTTATGGTAGTTTATTTGATTTCTTTTTTTTTTTTACTTCTTTTTAATATAGCTTTATCATTTCTATAAAAACACGAATCACCTATAAAAAAATTGTGGGTAGGAAGGTTATTGTAGCAAAAGCCATTGGAATTCTTTTTTTATACATTGGAAAAATTAGTTTTGTTTTTATAGAAAAGGAGAAAATAATAGCTGAAAGATAAGAAATCTTTTCGTTATTCATAAAAGTTTCGCTTATTCAATGACCAGAACTAGACGAGGATATATAGCTCATAGACGTAGAACAAAAATTCGTTTATTCACATCAAATTTTGGTGGGGGGAATTCACGACGTACTCGAAGTATTATTCAACAAAAACTTAGGGCCTTAGCTTCGGCTCATCGGAATAGAGAGAGGAAAAAAAGAGATTTTCGGCGTTTGTGGGTGACTCGGATAAATGCATCAATTCGCGAAAATCTTCTATCCTTTAATTATAATAAATTAATAAACAATCTCTACAAGAGACAAATGCTTATTAATCGTAAAATACTCGCACAAATTGCGATTTTAAATAAGAATTGTCTTTATACAATTTCAACTAATATTTAAGAGCATAAAAAAGAGATATAAGGGAAATTGAGTGTAAAAAAAAAAAAAAGAATCACAAAAATATACGCTAAAAAAAGTCTGAGAAGGTAGAATAGAAATTGAGTATAATAATTAAAAATTAACATAAAAATAAGAATCACTAACACAGACAAATTGCCCAAAATCATTCAAAAAAAGAAAAAGATTTAACAATCTTTTTCTTATGATAAATATCATACAATAAGAAAACTAGATCTTATTTCTTTTTTTCAATCTTTTTTTTTAAGTTTAAATTCGGATTACAATTTTGATTCAATTGATGAGTAAGCTTTTCTTTTACGTATTCGAGAACCTGTAGTTGAAGTAACCACAGTCCTTTTTTTTAATTTCATAAATTTTATTTTTTTTTCATTATTATTATTAATAAAAGGTAATAAAGATAAAATACGAGCTTGTTTTATAGCAATAGTGATTAATCGTTGTTGTTTTAAAGTCAATCTATTGACCCGCCTAGATAAAATCTTTCCTTGTTCGCTAATAAATCGACTAATTAAACTCATATTTCTATAATCAATTCGATCCCCCGATTGTATCGGGGGCAACCGCCTACGAAATGATCGGTTGGGCTTAAGAAAACGCCGCTTGGGCTTAAGAAAACGTCGCTTGGATTTATCCATGATTTGGTTTTTCCTTATTTAATTTGAAAGTTCGATCCGCTCAAAAAGGCTAATAATTTAAGATTTAAAATGAAAAAATAGACTTTTGCTTTTGATTATCTCTAATGAATAGAGAATCTAGCTTATCAATGGAGAATTCTTATTAACTCTTTGTTACTAGACAATTTTTATAGTGCATATCAAGATCACACTAAAATTTAGAGGTTACGCCTATTTTTTGATCTCCACATGAATCATATGTTTGGAACAATACGGACAAAATTTTTTCAATTCCAAACGAATCGGCGTATTGTGTCGATTCTTTTGAGTACTATATCTGGAAATACCTCTTGATTTACTACTACTCTTTCGAACACAGTTGGTACATTCCAAAATAATCCCTACTCGCGCTTCTTTTCCCTTGGCCATGAACCTCCTTTTTATTTTTTGGGGTTTGTTTTTGTTACTTTAACTCTTAGAGATTTGCAATTTCAAGTGAACAAAAAATAGATTAATTCCTAATATAATTAGGAAAAATTTGCTTGTTTAATATTCAGTTTTAATACACTAACTAAAGGAGTCCTTTTCAATTTCGAATTGAACTAGAGTTCTTTTGTTAAACATTTTAACATCATATAGATAGCTTAACCCCACATTAACCACATCTACTTAATATGTTTTTGTTTTTTCTTTTCCTTTCAGTTTATTGAAATCTTAGTAAAAAAAAAAGCTTTGTTGAATTTTACTTCGCTTTTACTTTTAACCTATCTGTTTTCAAAACGCTAACGCAACCAAATAAAAAAAAATACACAGAAAAGGGGGGAAAGTAGTCCCAGAGATCTAATTCTATCTAGAATCTGTTTCAACCCCCCCCCATATTAATAACTAGACCGAAAAAAAGGGGAATGTTAATGCATCCGGGAAAAAACGATTAATTTCTATCAATAGTCCGGCTAAAACCCCGAACCATAAAGTACTTATTACAGGTGCAACAGATAGATAAGTTTTAAAATCTCGCATTTTTTTATACTCCTTCCTTATTGGCTTAGTGAGAAAAATATTTATTCATTTCAAATTTTTAGTGATACTCTTTTTGGTATTGTAATACATTGTATTACATATTGATTGTAATATATACGATCAAATAGATATCTTCAAGTTCAATTGAAATTTGTTTTTTGACGAAAGATTTTTTATTCAATTTGAAATGAATAAGAATTTAAGAGCCTAAATAGAATATTTTTTTTTATGTAAAGTAAAGACAAAAAACTTCTATTTAACAATTTTTCTATATATATCGAATCCTTAGATATAGATAAAATATTTTTATCTATCGTAAGTTTAGTATCTAGAATAGATAATTAATCTATAGAATTTTTTTCTCTGAATTGTTAATAAAGTTATTATTTTTTGGAATATGGGATTTATATATCCCAATAAAAAAAATTTATTAAAAAAGACATAAGTATCTGGAAAATAAGATGAAGATTCTTTAGAATTGAATTGGAAACCAATTGAAAGGGATGTAGCGCAGCTTGGTAGCGCGTTTGTTTTGGGTACAAAATGTCACGGGTTCAAATCCTGTCATCCCTACCTATTACTTCGCCTATGAGCAATAAAGAAAGATCTCTTGAAATCCATTCAAATTGGAGAGGATAAGTTTTGCTTTTTATTGGGAGTCTATTGTAGATAAGAATCTACAAAACTTCAAACAAGATGGATTGTGCGCTACTTAAAAAAAATAGCTTTCCTTACCGTTTTTTACGCTCTTAGTTCAGTTCGGTAGAACGTGGGTCTCCAAAACCCAATGTCGTAGGTTCAAATCCTATAGAGCGTGATTCACTTGGTGTTTTCGTAAGTAAAAATCTTAGTAAAAAATTGAGCAGCAACTAAATTCTAAATTTGACCCCCTCTCTTACCGCAGGAGGTCAAAAAAAGAGAAAGACCCTTTAATAAATCAAAGGTCCAATTGATCACCGCGTCTATATTGTAAATATGCAGTTACAAATAATCCAGCCAACGTAATAGGAATTAGACCTAATACAATTCCAAATAGAAAAACTTCAATCATTTGAATTTGTTTCCAAAAAATAAAAGATACTATATCTATCTTTAAATATTAATCTATATTGATTAAAAATCTCAATAAAAAAAACTTGAGATGGATACTATCCATAAAAAAACTTAAAGCAATAGACCCCATAGAGAGTATTTGTCTAGAGAAATTGCTTTGGGTTATGTTTCGAAACAGTTCATTCAATTTTTTTATTTCAAAATTGATTTATTTAAATAAGTCTAAATAAGTCGTATCTTATTTAGACCAATAAAAATAACCGAAGTTACAGTTAAGGCTGCTAATAGAAAACCAAAATAACTAGTTAGAGTAAACATAAAGGAGCTAAATAAACTTTTGTTTCTAATTTAGACATAGAATTGGAAAGCATTTTCCTAAATTCAACTGAAAGTTTTTATTTTGCATTCATTATAGATTATAGATGATACTAACAAAAATCGAATTACAGATAGATAAATCTGATCCAATCCAAAATCAGTACAAAAAATAAATAATTAATATTAATGCTATGACTAATCATTTTTTTTCGCTTACTTTATTTTGGTTTTTGAAGTACTAGTCCTTTATAAATAATAATAATAACTAAAAGATTTCATTAAAGTTCTATTTAATGAAATCTTTTAGTTAATCAAAGGCACTCTTTTTTTATATGATCCATAATATATGGCATAAGACAGGTACAAAAAAAATGTAAAAGAATGTTCTCGAAAATCTTTTTTTTAACCGATTGCTGTTGCGTTGCTGTGTCAGAAGAAGGGTAGCTATACTGATTCGGTATACTTTAAAGAAACCCTTGGTACTAAATTGACGATCTTACAAAGATAAGGTATCAGTAAATAAAAATTTACTGATTACATCTTTTTAAGAATCGATCCCTTTTTACTTTATGTAGAAGAATATGTGGAGCTCAGCATGTCTGGAAGCACAGGAGAACGTTCTTTTGCTGATATTATCACCAGTATTCGATATTGGGTCATTCATAGCATTACTATACCTTCCTTATTCATTGCAGGTTGGCTATTCGTCAGTACTGGTTTAGCTTACGATGTTTTTGGAAGTCCACGTCCAAATGAATATTTTACAGAAAGCCGACAAGGAATTCCACTAATAACTGGCCGTTTTGATTCTTTGGAACAACTCAATGAATTTAGTAAATCGTTTTAGGAGGCCTCAATGACCATAGATCGAACTTATCCTATTTTTACAGTACGCTGGTTAGCTGTTCATGGCCTAGCTGTACCGACTGTTTTCTTTTTGGGATCCATCTCAGCAATGCAATTTATACAACGATAAACCTAATCAAAATTCATTAGAGAGCTATGACACAATCAAACCCGAACGAACAAAATGTTGAATTGAATCGTACCAGTCTTTACTGGGGGTTATTACTCATTTTTGTACTTGCTGTTTTATTTTCTAGTTATTTCTTTAACTAATTATTTCTTTAATTACTAAAAGAAATAAAAAATAAAATAGAAAAAAAATTAGAAAAAAAATAGAATAATAAATAAAAGTCGAAATTGTTTTATCCCCTCGGATGGCTACCATCTCATAATTATCTATGACTGTGTATGTCTATAGTACGACCACTTGAGTAAAAATATAGGAGGAAGTGGGATAAATGGCCGATACTACGGGAAGGATTCCTCTTTGGATAATAGGTATTGTAGTAGGTAGTCTTCTAATTGGCTTACTAGGCATTTTCTTTTATGGTTCATATTCCGGATTAGGTTCATCCTTGTAGAATAATCGGATGAACTGAGTTGCCTAGATGAAAGCATAAGAACTCAACGGGATCCCTTCAATCATATATCATATATAAAAAGGGTCCCACTGAGTTCTTAATTATTATTAAGAACTCTAATTATAAAACTTGAATTGTACAAGTTGAAAAAGGGATCCCTTTTTTCTACCCAAAGATTCCATTATTTATTTTGTTATCCGTTTTTCTTGCCAAAAATAAATGGATTTAACCGACTTGTTCGTTCAGGGTATGGATGGTTAAACCATCAACCTTTTTATTGTATGAATACAACTCAATGTTCAAAAAGATAATTCATTTTTGAGAACTGTCAATCTCAAAAAAAAAAGATAGAAATAAAGAAATGACTATTTAACGAAGAACACCTCATAAGAGTAAGAATCATTAGTCTTTAGACACAAGAAAAGAATTTATCCACATACTTTTATTATGTCAAAAACTAGACTTAGACTAGTAAAAATCTTAGTAAGATTAATATATTTAATTTTTACTAAAATCCCTTTCCACATTTCATTTTTTTTTGAGTTAGCTTATGCTTAATATAAAAAAAAGATAAAACAAATACTACACTTAGGCAAGATGAAATCTTATCAGAATGAACTCAGTCTATCCCTCCTATTTCAAAAGTTATGACTTTAATTTAAATGGAAGAGCAATAGCCGTTTTTATGAAAAATTTAGTAGTTTCACATTAGTCAATTGCCAACAAAAATAGCTAGATATATATATATCTAGCTATTTTTTATTATTAAAAATAATTTTTATTAAAAATTTTTAATAATAAAAAATTAAATAACTACTAATAATTAGTTAAGATCTAAAAATTCATTTCGGACAATTGAACTTTTTCAAACTGTTTCTTTTTAAGAACTAAAAATATTTGGGCCAAAATAACAGAAGCAAAGAAGACTAAAAGACCTTGAATACGTAATGGGTCTTGAAGTACTATTTCAGTATCACTCTGACCAAATCCACCCACATTAGGATTACTCGTTAATGGTTGATCTTGTTTGATGGATTCACCTTCTGAAACAAGAAGCTCGGGGCCTGGAGGTATAATATCAATCACTTGACGTCCCTCTGCATCGGTTATGGTTATTTCATACCCCCCTTTTTCTTTTCGTAAAATCTTAGTTAGTACACCAGCTGCTGTTGCATTATAAACCGTATTGTTACTTTTGCTGCCATCAGGATAAATTTGCCCCCTTCCCCGGTTTCCCCCTACATATATTGAATATTTTAAGAAATGAACATCTTTTTTGGTAACGGGATTTGGAGAAAGAATAGGAAATGTGATTTCACTATATTTCTGACCAGGAACGGGTCCTACCACAAGAATATTTTTTTTATTGGGACGAAAAGTCTGAAAAGATAGATTACCTATCTTTTCTTTCATCTCTGGCAAAATACGATCTGAGGGGGCTAATTCAAACCCCTCGGGTAAAATAAGAACCGCCCCGACATTCAAACCCCCTTTTTTTCCATTAGCAAGAACTTGTTTCAGTTGCTTATCATAAGGAATTCGAACAACGGCTTCAAATACAGTGTCAGGAAGTACCGCTTGTGGAACCTCAATATCTACAGGCTTATTAGCTAAATGACAATTAGCGCATACAATACGTCCAGTTGCCTCACGTGGATTTTCATAACCTTGCTGCGCAAAAATAGGGTATGCATTTGAAATCGATATTTGAGTTATTATATACATGATGAGCGATAGAGAAATGAAGCAAGTAATATCTTCTTTTAGTTTTATCCAATAAATACTCTTTCTGGTTTGCATGGTATAATCGTTGATCCCCCAAATTTCTACAATAAGATTAGGTAAGTCACTAAAAGAGTTCATTACCCACGATGCTGCTATTTACTGAAAAATCTTTACAAAATTTTGACTAAAATAGAGTTGCAATCCCATTCACTTACACTATAAGAAAAAATGAAAAAAAAAATATATATATATATATACATATATATATAAAGAATAAAAATGAAAATTGGATCATTAAATCTTTTTATTGGATCATTAAATCTTTTTATCAGTCGTTCATTGAATGATAAATGACTACAAGTGATGGAGATACACGATTTAAATAATAAAAGATTGAATATTTAAAAATTGTATCAAGAATAACTGGAAAAGTGGAAACAAGAACTGATATGATTAGATCATTATGAGCAAATCCAAAATCATTATAAACAGATCCAATCATTAGTTCCCAACCGTGAGGTGAATGAAATCCTATACATAAATCAGTTATGAACAGAATAAAGAAAGCTTTTATTGTATCACTTAAGTTATATATAAATTCTTGAACCCACGAATTTAAAATGAAGAGTTCTTCATTACCTAAAACAGCATATAGACTTAGAATAAAAAAACAAAATATATTTGTTGAGAAGTGTAAAAACGTATGGATACACTCCTCATTGTACATCCTAAGCAATTCAATTGTTTGCGTGTGAAGTGGAATAAAATACTTTTGTGGATCTGTTTCCGGATATTCTTTCAGCATTTCTTCCACCAAGAATAGTTCCTTTAATTCGATGAATTTTTCGATAATACTAGTTTCTTGACTAGTGTTTAAAAAGATTTCTGATTGACTAGTATTTCGCGAATGAAAAACCCAAGATTCCACTGTTTTATTAAACAGAAAAGAAATACACCAAGGCACCACTATTATAGATATAATATAAAGAACAGAACTAAATGCTTTTTTTTTTTCATTTTTAATTTGTAATGAACCTATACTTTTTGTCGACTCTATCTGATCCACTTTTTGTTTTCGCAAATAGTCAAATAGAGGTTTACAACTTGAAATTTATAACTTGATTCTTGATTTTTTTTATAAACCCAGAGTTCGATCTTTATTCTTAATATTTTCTATAAATTAAGAATAAAGAAAAAAACTTGTTTTCAGATAGCTAAATTATTCAATTAATAATTTAACTCCTTTTATTGAATTGAAACAGTTCAAAACAAATACTTCAATTTTTAATTTTGAAGATGAAAGAATTATTTATCTCTGAAACTATCAAATCCTCTCTATCCATTTAGAATAAATTAATTCAAATTAATCAATGATGCAACCCCCAGCATCTTTGGTAAGGATTCCTATAAAGAAAAAGATCAGATCATGAGATCATGATCAAACAAAAGAATCGATGAAACAAAACATCAATAAAAAAAAAACAAAGAAAATAAAGGCGAATGCGATACTTTTCTTTATGTTTAATCATCAAAAAAAGGAAAGAAAGATGGATTAACAAAAGAAAGATGATTTACAAAATAGGAAGAAAATAGATTCTCGTAATTGCAAATCAAATATTGAAAAAAAAGTAATCCTGGAATTTTTCCATTCCAGTCAAGAAAAAGCTCCTTGTTAAATTCATTTCAAAATACTTCAATTGGTACTTGCAAAAAATAAGCCAATTCCGCCGCTCTTTTCTCAATTTCTCGTGGGGTTAAATTTTCATGCGTACCAGTCAAAGGAAAGGCTCCCTGTCCCCGGATTTCCATATAAAGAACACGTCGAGCAGAAATACCCTCTTTAGCTTCTATTCTGATAGACTGAATATCTTTCAAAAAGAATCTGAGTAAAATACGACGATTCTTTCCCGGGAAGCCCCAACGAAAAATCGACACTATCCCCTCTTTTCTATCGAATCGATCATAACCACTACCAACATTCCACAAGATAGTGGACCATAAGTACGAACTAATAAAAAGACCGGCAATACCATAGAAAGACATGACGATGCCCTGGGGAAAAAAAAGAATTTGCTGAGACGGAAAAAAAGATATCCAATTTCGGCCAAGGTAACTGGAAATGCCAACAAAGAAAAAGCCTAATGAACCCCAAAAAATTATAAAAGCCCAACAGATATTACTTGTTTTTCGGGCCCCCTCTATAAGTTCTATCCATATTTGTTTTGATCGCCAACTCATACTCGATCTAATTTTATTTTTTTGTAAACGGGAGATTAGTCCCAAAATATTTTACTTGGTTTTGTTTGTTTCTGAAATAACTTTTGACAACTTGCATTATTTGTATGTTGTTTTTTTTAATTCAAAATATCTACAATAAATATTGAAAATTTTTTAATAGGAACCTAAATTAAATTGGAAATACGATTTTATTACTCAAAAATACTATTGAAAATTGAAACTTCTATTTAGAAATAGAAAATAAGAATCTGAAAGTTCGTAATTTTTCGTTATGTTTCAAAAACGAGCGGGACACTCGTTAGATCTTTTTTTTTCAAAATGGATATATCTATCTATCTTATCATCCAAGCTTAAATTAAAAAAGCCTTAAAAATGAAAAAAAAAGAGCTGCAATCCATAGGACCTAAAGAATCTTATTTTTTTGAATATAAAGAAATAAAGAAGTCATTGCAATTGCCGGAAATACTAAACCCACTAAAGGCACAAAAATAGGGGGTAAATTGTTGAGAATTGTCATATAATGTACACCTCGATTTAATATTATTTAATATTTGTACCTATTTCTTTTCTAAATGTTATATGATCCTTTTTGTTTACTTTTTTTTTGGTAGTTTGGTTAGAAAGCTATTTTTTAACCATTAGCTTTTCTAGTTTTCTAGGAAATTTTATATAATTATATCTTAAGTCTATATAAGTGAGCATATATAATATTAATAGAATATTAATAAAGCGCAAGGAAGTTTTAAAACACTAAAAGGACTTGATTCTTTTTCTACATGAAATAAAGGTATGTACACCCACTTTTTATTTGTTTTACTATTAATTCAGTATCTTTTTATTTTCTTATAAATGAAATTCCTTGTTATTGATTTTTTAATTTGTCAAATGGACTTAAATAATTTTTTAAGCGGCTTTTTTTTAGTTCCCCAATTTTTTGATAAAATTGAATATAATAAAAGGGATCCTTATTCATTTTTAGTCAAATGGGATTCTCGGAAGAAAGATAAGAAAGATATATAAAAATAGACTGTATTTAACTAACCCCTACTTTTCTTCAACATAGGTACGACAAAACGATTTTTTTTAATTAAATAGTTTACTATTTTGGCCTTATGTATCTATTTATTTAACTCATAAATAACTTTCTTAAATAAAAGAATTTATTAAATTACGAGTGTACTGGATTTAGATGTAGTATTTAAAGGAAATATACTTTAATATACTTTGAAGGTGAAATAACTCAGTCAAATGTGGAGATGAACTAATTCATTCAAAACGCCTTTTAAAAGATTACGTGGTACGATTAGATCCAATAATCCGCTATCAAATATCATTTCTGCTTCTTGTGAACCGTCTGGTACCTTTTGATTCAAAGTTTGCTCAATTACTCTTTTACCAGCAAATGCAATATGGGCTTCAGGTTCCGCAATTATAATATCAGCCAACATAGCAAAACTTGCTATTACACCACCTGTCGTAGGAGATGTCAGAACTGATATGAAAAATAACTTTTTAGAGGATTGATAATGATGTAAAGCAGAAGAGATTTTAGCCATTTGCATCAAACTCAAACTCCCTTCTTGCATACGGGCTCCTCCCGAAGCACAAACTATAATAAGCGGTAAACGTTCATTTCGAGCATACTCAATTAATCTGGTGATTTTCTCTCCTACTACAGTTCCCATACTACCTCCAATAAACCGAAAATCCATGACACCCATTGCTATGGGAATACCATTTAACATACCTACCCCAGTCTGAACAGCTTCAGTTAATCCATACTCTCGTTGAATAAAGTCAATTTTTTCTATATAAGGAGTTTCTCCAGCCACCCCCCTCTTTTTATTCTTATGATCAAGTTCCTTTTGATCTTCATCAGGTATACCTCTATTAATTATTTTATTTAACTCTTTCAATATCCTATTAATCTCTATCAATATTTTTCTATTATGTCTTAGACCTGTATCGATAGAAGAGTATTTTCTTTTTTCTTTTTTATAAGTATATTTCTCTTCTTTTTGTTTTTTATAGTTTTTTTTTTCTTCTTTAAGCAAAAACGATTTCTTTAGCTTTATATCTATCCTTTTTAGATAACGGTCTAGATAACGAATAGAATGGAAAAGACGGAGGTTGTACACCCTCCTCGGACTGTTGTTAAAAGGAGAGAAGGATCCCATAAGGAATATAGACAAGGGTAGTTCCAAAAATTTAAAAAAAAGTACTTCCTGACTTATGTCAGGATACCTGTATGTTTTCATTTTAAGTATTTTGTACTTCTTATACTCCTTTGAATTCAAAAAAAAATGATCAAATTGCTTAACTTCATCAATTTGGTTTTTTTGATCAAATTGAATGGGATCCAAAGATATCATATCTTCGTCCATAGGATACCAAGTGCCTGAATCAATCAAACAATCAATTCGCTCTGAACTCCCCATTCTTACATACGAATCACAATATTGACAAATATACATTTTCGACAGAAAATCTTTTCGATAGTTTATTCCTTCGCAAACCTCACAGGTTACCCACAAATATTGGTATCGCTTTACTGGCTTTATATACTTTAGATTTTCAAGATAATTTTGACTTAGAGTCGAAAAGTACTCCGATTTTTTTTTGAAATGAATGATCTCAATGTTGCAAATTTCATTAAAGTAGTAACTATCAAAATAATCAGAATTCAACTCTTCAGTCTCAATCCCTGTTAACACAGTTACAATAGGATTTGAACTTAGGGTTTCGAAAGAAAAAAAAGAAAAACCCGGATCCGTTTGCCTGCACGACAATAGAAAATTTGATGAACTCCAGAGTTTTTTTTTTAAGGTATCACCCAGTCTTTGTTTCCGACTAATCTTTGAACTTGGAAGTACAGAACGTGAAATCATAAAAAAAAGATTGGCCCTTCTCCAAATTATCAATTCTATAGAGCTTATCACTATAAATTGAAAGCGCCAAAATAAATAGAAATAAGGAAAAGAAAGCAACATTTTCCTCAAAGATCATTTTAATACCTATGAAAAACAGATATCTTTCATTTTCATATAAAATCCAGAATAATGCCAATATTATAACTTATGTAGTTGTATAAGATTTCAATATGCTAGTTAGCATGGGTTGCCCGGGACTCGAACCCGGAGCTAGTCGGATGGAGTAGATAATTTCACTAGTCAAAAAATAGGTAAAAAAATCCCTCCCCAAGCCGTGCTTGCCTTTTTCATCGCACACGGCTTTCCCTACGTACACATCCAAAACCCAATTTTCCCAAGATGAAACTGCTAAGATAATTGAATACTCAACTATTCAATCTTTACTTGTACCTTACTTGTATATTTATATTTTATGAACATTTCATAATATAAAACACTTCTTTATTAGAAAAAAAAAAAACTGTATTTTTTCTATATTATTATCTTTTTTTTTTATGAAAAAAATTAGAATTTCCATTTATTTTCCAAATATGATTCATGATTAATGAGATAATTAATAGAAATAATATCCAAATACCAAACCCGAACTTTAGATTGATTAGATCGATCTGACGATTTAGATGAAGCTCTTATAAAGATCAAAGAAGAAATCTGTTCTTCTAGAAAGAATTCTTCTAAAAAAGAAGAACCTAATTTTTTAAAAAAAGCACGAATCGAGCTTTTGTGTTTCCGAGCCAAGGTTTTTAAACAAGCAAATCGAAGTATATAATGTATTTGATACAAATTTTTTTTTTTTGAGGATCCACTATAATAATATGAAATCTTATTGCATAGACGCACAAATCGGTCAATAATATCTGAATCCAATAAATCGGTCCAGGTCGGTTTGCTAACGGGATGACCTATTTTATTACAAAATGTCATTTTTGATAATGAGTCAATCATGAGAATAATTGGAACTAGTATATCCATTTTATTCATAGTATTCTCTATAATAAACGCATTTAGTAGCATTTGACTTCGTATCACTGAAGGATTCCATTTTAAACTTAAAAGATAACCAACACAGTGGAATGAATGCTTATATAATGGATTGATATGGATATTGTCTGTTTGAAACCATACATCAAAATGATTTTGAAATAAAGTAACAAAGTAGTATTTCCACTTGTTCATTAAAAAAGGCATACCCCTATAAGCAAAAAAAAATTTTCCTTGATAGCGAATATAATGCATATTAGGGTCTTTGAACAACTCTAAAGTAACGGTAGAACCCTTACTAAAAACCTCTGTAAAATTCTCGACTTTTCCATAGAAATAAAGTCTCTCAAAAAAAAAACCAAAAGGTTTTGATGGTAAATGAAAGAATTGGCGACGAATAAAAAAGAAAATATATTCGTATTGATATACATAAGAATTATATAAGAACACAAATAATCGTAGATTTATTTTTTCAAAAGAAATCAAATTTTTTTTTTTTAAAAAGGAATGGTTCCAATTCCAATACTCGTGAAAAAAGAATCGTAAAAAATGTAAAGAAGCTGGATCTTTTAACCAGTAACGAAGGATTTGAACCAATTTTTCTAGATGAATGGGGTAAGGGAATAACCCATCTGACACCAAATTTAAATAGGGAAATTTATCCTCTAAAAAAGGAAATATTGAATGAATTGATTTTAAATTTTGAACTTTCATTAATTCCAAATTTTTGAAAGAAGTCCCCAATTGGAGGGAAAATGGAATTTCAACAATGATTGAAAACCCCTCTGATATCTTTTGAGAATATAAAACTTTATTGTAGAAAAAATACGGGTTTTGTTTCAAATTTGCAGCAGAAAGAATCAAATGATTCTGTTGATACATTCGAGTAATTAAACGTTTTACAATTAAAAAACGGAATCTTTTGTCATAACCTAAATTTTCCAACAATATTGTTTGAAATAAATTATGCTCATGAGCAAGTGTATAAATATACTCTTGAAAGATAAGTGGGTATAATAATTCATTTTTACGAGATATAACTAGATCTAAATATCTTTGATCTTTTTTTTCTCCCATTTTATTAAAATTCAAAGAAATTTTTGATTAAAGCAAGGACATGGGATTTTTGGAATTATTAAATGATATGTAGTGCGATAGAGTAAAAATAAAGTAAGATAATAAGAAAAAAATAAATACTTCAAAAAAAAAAATGAATCAACAGATTCTATAACATTTCTTCTTTTTTACTTGATGCACCAAATATATTTTTTTAAGTAAAAAAAAAAGAGTTACAAATCCTTTACTTTTTCAAGTCAATCGCTCTTTTGATTTTGGAAAAGATCTTTGTTATCAATATACTCTTTATTATACACATTCTTCTACGCGGAATAGTTAGGATTTATTGAACTAATAGAAAATATGTGCTAATTAGGAAGCCTTTCACACATCGGGTACTAATATATTTTTAACATGTAATTAGATTGGATAATAATTCAAATCTAGAACTGAAGCTCGTTTCTTTTTTTCCTCTATCTAATTAATTGAAGGTGTGGGGCTCTATCCATTTATTCATTCGACTCATTTTGAATTCGGCTGTATATCTTCTGGACCAACAATCCAAACTTTGTTTGGAGTCGAGTCGATAAAAGAATATATTTGAAAGATTCTTCATTGATACGACATGCTGTTTTTTCCATTCATTCCTTTACGGATCAGTCGTAGTCTTACAAACAATACCGATGGTATGTACGAATCCCTTTTTTCATACAAATGTGTAAAATATGTTAGTCGCACTTAAAAGCCGAGTACTCTACCGTTGAGTTAGCAACCCTAACAAAAATTATTTAAAATTATTGAAATAGATAGAATGAAATAAAACAAAAAATACAAAATACATAAAATAGAAATTTTCAATATTAATAAAGATAAGATTAAGTCAAGAAATACTTAATTCAAACCAGTAAACTAAAAAAAAAAAAAAGAAAAAACAAGAATTCAAATAAGGATTATTAATAAATTAATAAAAAAAAAAAAAAACAACAAGCAAGAAAGACCAAAGTATCCGGGCGTAGATATAATAGATACTTACTCGGATCGGATTATATTTAATTATTACGGTGTTGTCAATATAACTAGAGTGACCAAAAAAGATCTACATTAAAGAAAACAATCTCATTCAAAAAACCTAAGATTAGGATAAAAAAATACGCAAAAAATGGAAATAGGGCTTATTAAATTCAATATAATATTGAAATTGAACGGAAAATATTTTTGACGTTTCTAAATGGGATAGGATTCCTTATTTAAAAGCCAAAGATCTTTTTTTTTTCTTATACTTTTTATCTTATATTATTATTATTATTTTTTATTTTTAAAAGTTTCTGGGACGAAAGGATTCGAACCTTCGAACACCGGGACCAAAACCCGTTGCCTTACCACTCGGCCACGTCCCATTCATTTTTGGATTGAATCCCATTCTTATTCAAGATCAATACTATTGCTATTATAGGTTTTTTGTCAACTATCTTTGAAACCAAAATCTAGAGGATTCTCTAAAATAGATGAATAGATGGAGCTTATTGTTCCTATTTTCTTCAGTGTAGAGACAGATATAGACTTAAAGTCTATTTATTGATCATAATATATAATTTAATTAAAAGATTCTTTATATGTATAAAATATCTATAAAGATTTGATCTGAAAATATCAAAATGTTATTTTTTTTTATTTTTTTTTTGAGAATTGACGTTTGATTGAATAAACTTAAAGAAGGTTTTTTAGTCTATCTTGCTTCAATCTTATTTTTTTTTTTCAAATCTTGGTCTCAAAAATCTATTACTAACTTAGTCAAAATTGAATTATTTTCAAGAACAAAATCTTTGTTATGCTTAATATTTTTAGTTTGATTTGTATCTGTTTTAATTCCGCTTTCGATTCAAGCAGTTTTTTCTTCACAAAATTGCCCGAAGCTTATGCTTTTCTAAATCCAATTGTAGATATTATGCCGGTAATTCCTTTGTTCTTTTTTTTATTAGCCTTTGTTTGGCAAGCTGCTGTAAGTTTTCGATAAGATTGGAAAAAATGTACGATTGTGCTATTTTTTTCCAAAAGCCAAAAGAAAATGTTAACTGTTGCTACCATATGATTCAAAAGGTTTTCTTGGATACGTCCTCAATTCGGTTTTGTTTAGATCCGTGAAATAAGATTCACTTGATGTTTTTCCTCTTTTTATTTTTCAACCGAATGAAAAATAAACGACTTTCTTCTAATTGACTAGAATTAGATTAATAGAATTAGAGTTTATCCCAACTAGAAACTAATATGTATAAGAGTTCCTTTTTTTTTTTTTTTTTTTTTATAAAATTTTATAAAAAAAGACTCTGAATAACATATAAATTGATTTACTTTTGAAAAATCGCTTTGATCTTTCTCGAAAATATTTCATTTATTAGTTTGAATCCATTTTTATGATAAAAATCAAACTAGAAAATCTATTTTATTTTTTTTCAACCAAAAAATGATTTTGGAGATTGTGTAATGCTTACTCTCAAACTTTTTGTCTACACAGTAGTGATATTATTCGTTTCACTCTTCATCTTCGGATTTTTATCTAACGATCCAGGACGTAATCCTGGCCGTGAGGAATAAAAACAAAGGTTTTTTTCTTTTATTGATTTTTGTATGCTCTTGAGATTTCATCTTTTCTAGATCTTTAACTATTTAATAAAGTTTCAATTATCAAAGATAAAAAAAAAGATCAAAGAATTAACCGGAAAGAGAGGGATTCGAACCCTCGGTACAAAAAATTCGTACAACGGATTAGCAATCCGACGCTTTAGACCACTCAGCCATCTCTCCGAAAAGAGGAAATTAATATTTTTATTCTATTGTATAAAACAATTAAGACTTGAAAAGGAAAAATATTTTTATCTTTGTTTTTTTTTTTATTTTAGTGAATTTCCTTATATATAATATACTTGGTTTTTCATTCCTTTTTTGTATTACCTCTACATTAGAGTATAATATGGTAGTGAATCTTGAAAATAGTTATTTTTTTTTATTGATAGAAAAAATAGAAATTCACACTTCGTTAGAGAATTTATAGAATATCTTTTCTTTTATAATTTATAACCTAATAAGAATCTCTCCTAATAAGAATAAGAATCTCTTTTGTATTTTTCTAACTTATATTTAGAAAAATACAAAAGAAAAGACGTTAACTTAATATGAATCATAATTAAAAAAAAAGGATATCTTAGTTAAGTTGTATAAAGGTTAAGTTGTATAAAGTAGTTCTATTAAAATTAGAACTACTCCTAGTAAGTAATAAGTGGGACTCTCGTTCCTTCTCGGATACAGGATAACAAACTATACAAATAGTACATAATATTAGGATTCGTATTTTTTTTCAAAATCTTGCTAAATAACCTAAATTCATTTTACATTTTATTAGAACTCTTGTTTTTCCGTTTTTTATGATACTAAACTAGAATCCTATTCCTTGACAAAAGTTTTTTTATATACAATAATCACATTGTAGCGGGTATAGTTTAGTGGTAAAAGTGTGATTCGTTTGATTAACGCAAACTCTAACTATTTATATTTATTTAGTTATAGGATCCTTCGCGGTTCATATTCTGACCAAAAACTTTATTTCTTAAAAGGATTTTAGCCTTTTCCTTTCAATGATGAATTAAAGGAAAATTCAACATTCTCATAATTTGTATCCAAAAATAAATTAAAAGCAATTGGATAATGAAATTATGAAACATAATCTTTTGATCATTGGATCAATATTTCCAATGAAATAAAATAACTCTGAATACCAGATCTATGGATAAAGAAAAAAAGATTAATTTATTTTGAATCGTAACTAAATCTTTAAATTTTCTGTTTGTTTTAAACAATAGAAATTGAAGCAAAATAGAATCAATTAAGCAGTATGCGATGTCTTTAGTTTACTATAGACATCCACATTTTGTTTTAGCTCGGTCGAAACAAATATCTTTTCCTAAAGATTAGGAAAAAAATAGAGGACGAAGTAACTAGAAAGAGTCCTACATTTAGCAGGATTATCTAGAAAGCGAGTTTTTTTAACTGTATTAAATAAAAAAAAAAAAACAAGGGGCTGACATAGATGTTATGGATGTTATAATAGCTATTATGGATATTGTATGATTCGCATATCTTTTGCGTGCATCATACGTATTATTTGATCTTACCTGCTAATTTATACCTATTTATTCCATAAAGGAGCTGAATGAAACCAAAGTTTCATGTTCTGTTTTGAATTAGAGATGTTAAATAAAATGAATAAACATCGACTATAACCCCTAGCCTTCCAAGCTAACGATGCGGGTTCGATTCCCGCTACCCGCTCTCACTCTATCTACTCCGTAGATATTTTTTCTATCTATTAAGAATATAGAAACCTAGTTTCTATATTTTTCCAGCCTTTATCTTGATCTATTACTCAAGAGAATAATGCTGAAGGCCCTGGTTATTAGTTATTCTATTATAACTATCTCAATTTGAGGTAATAAATTTAATTTAAATAATAAGAATCAAAAACTGAAATAGAAAAAACTTTTTTTTTGTATTTTCTAAAATGATCAATCCTTATAGATTGAACATGAAAAATATAATAAATTACTGAAATTTGAGATTCAATATTTTGAAGTTTAAAAAAAATTGGGAATAATAAGATATATTTGATTTAGTATCTCTATTTTATTATTATCTATCAATCTAGTAGATTGAGATCTAGTAGATTGAGTTTTTATTAGTTTATACACTAATACTGAATAAATCTGAATAAATTTTTTTTTGGTTCTTATAAATCAAACCAATTTATCAATCCTTTTTCGATTTATTTAAGGAAAATAATAAATTTCTTATATCAATATCAATTTAAAAATTTTATCATTATTCTTTTTTTTTCATTTTCAATTTTTTGAAGAATCAAGTGAAAAGAGAAAAAAAAAGAATAATATTAATAAATAATAAATTGAAATCAAAAAGCGTCCATTGTCTAATGGATAGGACAGAGGTCTTCTAAACCTTTGGTATAGGTTCAAATCCTATTGGACGCAGGATCTTTTCATATTAGTATATATTCTATTGGATAATAGAATTATAGTTCTTATTTAAAAATATTGTCTAATTCAAGATTGTGGGTAGAGGGAGACTAGTATTTTTATACTCTAATACTCTCTAGTTTATTTAGAGTATTCTGAATTCTTTTATTAAGTTGTATTCCTATTTAGAGATATAGCTAAAATGAAGAGTGATTGATCACTTCATATCTACTGTTCTTTAAGTTGAAAACGTTGCGTCTGCTCTTGAATAGCTTCTTTCAAAAGAGTTTCCGCTTCTTTGGTAAATGTTTTTGTAGAAGATATTATTTCTTGAAACTGCGGTTTATTAGTTTTTAAATAAGTACGTAACTCATCAAGAAAATCCCTTACTTGTCCTATTTCTAATGAATCCAGATATCCATTCGTTCCAGTATAAATGGTCATTATTTGATCTGAAATGCTGAGAGGATTCGATTGGGATTGCTTAAGCAACTCGCGTAATCGTCGACCTCGTTCCAATTGATTCTGACTACCTTTATCCAGATCAGAAGAGAATTGTGCAAAGGCTTCTAATTCTAAAAATTGTGCCAATTCTAATTTTAATTTACCAGCTACTTGTTTCATCGCTTTTATTTGAGCTGCGGATCCTACTCGCGAAACGGAAATCCCCACATTTATAGCAGGCCTAATTCCAGCATTGAATAAATCGGCCGATAAGAATATTTGCCCATCGGTAATTGAAATTACATTAGTAGGAATATAAGCAGAAACATCTCCCGATTGAGTCTCAACTATAGGTAAAGCAGTCATACTCCCTTCACCTAAATTAGAACTTAATTTAGCCGCTCTTTCTAAAAGGCGTGAATGTAAATAAAAAACATCTCCCGGATAAGCTTCACGACCAGGTGGTCTTCGTAATAAAAGAGACATTTGTCGATAAGCCTGCGCCTGTTTGGACAGATCATCATAAATGATTAAAGTGTGTCGTTTACGATACATAAAATATTCCGCTATAGCCGCTCCTGTATAAGGGGCGAGGTATTGTAATGTAGCGGGAGAAGCCGCCGTTTCGGCTACAATAGTCGTATATTTCATTGCCCCTCTTTCCTGTAAAGTAGTGACTACCTGAGCTACAGAAGAAGCTTTTTGACCAATAGCTACATAAACACAGATTACATCCTGTCCTTCTTGATTCAAAATTGTATCTGTGGCTACTGCTGTTTTTCCTGTCTGTCTGTCCCCAATAATTAATTCTCGCTGGCCCCGACCTATCGGGATCATTGAATCAATAGCTATAAGTCCTGTTTGTAAAGGCTCATATACGGACCGCCTTGAAATAATACCCGGAGCTGGAGATTCAATTAACCGAGATTCAGAAGATGAGATTTCACCTCGACCATCAATAGGTTTACCCAGAGCGTTAATAACACGACCCAAATAAGCGTCACTCACTGGGACTTGAGCAATTCTTCCTGTTGCTTTGACAGAACTTCCCTCTTGTATTAGTAAACCGTCACCCATTAAAACAACACCAACATTATGTGATTCCAAATTCAGAGCAATACCTATTGTACCTTCTTCAAATTCGACTAATTCACCAGCCATTACTTCATTAAGACCAAAAATCCGAGCAATGCCATCGCCTACTTGAAGTACGGTACCTGTGGTTACAATCTTTACTTCTCTATTATATTGCTCAATACGTTCACGAATAATATTACTAATTTCGTCGGCTCGAATGGTTACCATGAGTATTTCTTCCTTTGTTGAAAAAAAAATGATGCCTAGACTATAACAGTAGGACTAATCAGTTATTTCTGTTATTGTTCCCAACATGCCAATATTAGCACTGATGGTACGTAAATGTAATTCGTTGTTTAAACGTCTATTCAGAGTTCCTAAAGCTCCTTCTAAAGCTTGTTGAAAAACTCGTTGTCGGACATAATTAAGTGCCCTTTCTTGTTCAAAATTAATTGTTTCATTATTGGAATTTTCAAATTGTTCTAAAGTCGCAGAAGTTGAATTAATTAAATTCCACTTTTCTCGTTCTATTTCAGAGTATCCATTCGCTCGATACTCATCCGCTTCTATCTCCACTTGTCGTAAGCGAATTCGTGCTTTCTCTAACTGTTCTATGGCCCCTTCACGTAGTTCTTCGGAATTTCGAATAGTATTCAAAATCCTCTGTTTGCGATTATCTAATAAATCACTTAATGAAAGTAGATTATCTTTCCCTTCATTTTAAGACTTCCATAATCTCTTCCCGAACCAAACATGAATCTTTCGATTCATTTGGCTCTCCCGCTCACTTATTTGACGTACTTATGGGAAATCTCCATATAGTTTCGATTGGAGTGAGCCTATCCTCATCTCCTCATTTCTACCTTTAGAAGTAATATAAAAATAAATAGTTAACTAATCTATGATTGAAATAGTGAGAGGACTCTTCGGATCAAACAAGTAATTGTCAGTAGAGTTGTTTCGTTTTTTCTTCAAATCCAAAGAATTATTTTTAAAACTAGGTTATCGATTGAGCATTGGAGAACACCGGGTACCCCATTCTTTCTTTTAAGCACATAAAAAAATGAAAGAAAAAAGGTTCTAATCTTTTTTTGACATGAGTGTTATATGTCAAAAACAAATTTAAAATATTCATTTTATTTTTTTTGAACCTGAACCCTTGTTTTTATTACCATTGTAGTAGAAAGAATACTTTGCTATGTCTGGACTTTAAACAGTTATGATTTAACCATGTTAATCGTTCCTCAGTATTGGTTGATAGAGAATCAAAGGTTATTGACCAATAAATTACGAAATGCTGTGTTTCTTACAGATGAGTTTTCAATTTTTTTAGAAGTAATTCGCAGGATTTTGCACAGCTTTTGTCTTAGTTAATACAAAAAAGTGCAGCTGGATCAATTCAGCCGATTCTTGAAATAAACAACTCGCACACACTCCCTTTCCAAAAAAGATCAATATACCAAGGACTACACTTAGATTTATTGGATTTGTTGCTAAGATATCGGTATTAAATCCGAAACTCTCGGCGGATGGCCAGTGACCCAAGAGAACGAAAGAATCGGTTACATTTTTCATAAGATCTCCTCTTCTCATATAGATAGATTAATTCTATATTAATAATAGTTCTTACATATTCTATTTATTTGATTTTCCTTAGTCTATAATATTAGTTACAATCTTTGTTATTTAGTTCTATTAGTTAGAATCTGTTTAATTTAATTAGTATTTAAGTTTTGTTTATTTAAGATTTCGATTCTTTTTTTTTTAATCTCTTTCTTTATTCATTTCTTCCTTTACCCATTTTGAAATGGATTCATAATAAATTCATTTTTGTTTTGACTTTTAAATCCGTAGTTCTAACTAGACCGAATCCATTCAAATTTGATATCAAAGACTATATGAATGCCAAGATATTGACTTTATTGCACCACTCCCTTATAAGAATAAAAGTTGTCTTTAATTCAATAAAAAAAGACTGGAAAAAATTTATTAATATTCAATAACCATTGAATAAAAGGGGCGGATGGGAAGGAAGAAAGCGAATCAATATACTAATTCCTCATCCATAAATAAGTCCTTCCCATAGGTTAGTGTACAAAAAAAATAATTAATTAAGTACTTGTAAGTAGACTGATAAAATTGCAAAAAAAAGAAGAAAAATAAATAAATAATAATAAGCACACAGTAAACACTAAGTAATAAAAAAATACAATTTTTTTTGTTCTAATTCGATTCTTTAGATTATACAAAAGGATTTGCAAATAAAAGAGCTAATGCTACAACTAGTCCATAAATCGTTAAAGCTTCCATAAAAGCCAAACTAAGCAATAAAGTACCCCGTATCTTTCCTTCTGCTTCCGGTTGTCTCGCAATACCTTCTACAGCTTGCCCTGCAGCAGTACCTTGACCAACTCCAGGTCCAATCGAAGCAAGCCCAACAGCTAAGCCAGCAGCAATAACGGAAGCGGCAGAAATCAATGGATTCATGATAAATTCCTCGCACCAAAATAAAAATAAAGAAATGGAAATGGTTAATGATACAATCAACCACTAAAAAAAATTCTGAATTTATAATTCCAGCAATATTCACTATTATATGATTCCTGTGAATCGAAGGACCTAAAAGTAGCTACGAACTACTAAATGAAGTCGAATACTCTTGAATCATTCAAAATTGATTTGATTCAAATGCCTATCTAAATCACTATATAATAGTAAATGATATTAGATATATCCATATAGAATTACTTAATGTTTAATATTACATATACATGTGTTTCTTGCATAACGTAAACCAAAACTATTCATTTATTTGAATTGAATTTAAAAATCTAAAAGAGAACTACGTCACTTACTATTTTCATTATACTAATATAATAGATGGATCCAATCAATCTTAAAGAGATCAATTCAGCAATTCGAATTATTCCGTAAAAAAAAAGAGCTCCTTTGGTGAATTTTTAAATTCTTAAAACTTAACTAATTAAATTACTAAAACTTAAATAAATATAGTAAGCGGTTTTTTTTTGTTTTAATCGGGATTCTAAAAATAATAAAATAAACAAAATAAATTAGTAGTCACAACACTATTTGTTTCCTAAAATAAGAATTGAATAAATAAAACACACAAAAAGCAATATTGATTGTAAGGAGACATAAATGAACCAAAGTAATATTTGGACAAATCTTTTGTGGATCTCTTTTTACCTTTCTTCTTAGTGGAGATTCGCAAATATCCTAATCTTCTTTCTGCTTCCTTGATATTGTCTAACTAAAAGATCTTGTCTATTTCTGTATTCACAAAATAGATCACTGTAAGCAAAACATATACATTCTTGCGCTATACTAGAAAAAAACAAGAATTAAAAAAAAAAGAGTCAATGATGCCCCTCCATGGATTCGCCTATATAAGCAGCAGCTAAAGTTGCAAAAATAAGAGCTTGAATACCACTTGTAAATAATCCAAGGAGCATAACAGGTATAGGTACTACTAGAGGTACTAAAGAAACAAGAACAACAACTACTAATTCATCCGCTAATATATTTCCGAAAAGTCGAAAGCTAAGTGATAACGGTTTTGTAAAATCTTCTAAAATATTTATAGGTAAAAGAATTGGAGTTGGTTGAATATATTTACCAAAATAACTTAACCCTTTTTTGCTAAGCCCCGCATAAAAATAGGCTATTGACGTAAGTAAAGCTAAAGCTACGGTAGTATTTATATCATTCGTAGGGGCTGCTAACTCTCCATGTGGTAACTCTATTATTTTCCACGGTAAAAGTGCCCCCGACCAGTTAGAAACAAAAATAAAAAGAAACAAAGTTCCAATAAAAGGAACCCAGGGACCATATTCTTCTCCAATCTGAGTTTTGCTTATGGATCGAATAAACTCAAGGACATATTCACAGAAATTCTGACCGGCGGTTGGAATCGTTTGGGGATTCCGAACGGATACAATGGCGGAGCCTAATAAAATGGCAATGACTACCCAAGAAGTTATAAGCACTTGAGCATGGACTTGGAAATCCCCTAGTTTCCAATAGAGATGCTGGCCTACTTCCACACCAGATAGATCATAGAAACCCTTTAAAGTGCTGATGGAACATGTGAAAAGATTCATATTGCCCTCTGAAAGAAAACTTTTAAATAAATTATTTTGATTCGACCTTCGCTTTCTCAAGGTTTTTTTAACTTGCTTACTTGAATTATATATATATATATTTTTTGGAAACGACTTTTTTACATGATTTTTCCAGTTTTGTTGCTTTTTTTATGGAATTCAAAAAAAGTAATCAATTCCTTGGGTTTCAAAAAGGATTATTTTATCTAATTCTATATTATTTATGTATATTTAGGAATATTCCCTATTAGGTAGGACTATTTATCTTAATTATTAATTAGGGCTCTTGTATATAGCTAGAACGACCTTCACAAATAGAAAATACCAATTTATTAAGAATTAATCGGATTGAAGCTATAGCATCATCATTGGCAGGAATCGAAATATCGGCAAGATCTGGATCACAATTTGTATCACTTAAACAAATCGTTGGAATTCCCAAAGTTATACATTCTCGAAGAGCCCTATATTCTTCTTGCTGATCAAGGATTATCACAATATCGGGTAATCCCGCCATATATTTTATTCCGTACAGGTATGTTTGCAAGTGAGATAACTGTCTTTTCAATCGAGCCGCATCTCTTTTTGGAAGACGATTGAATTCCCCGGTCTTTTGTTTTATTCTTAAGTCCCGGAACTTTTGAAGTCTCGTTTCGGTAGTGGACCAATTCGTTAAAAGCCCGCTAAGCCATTTATTATTAACATAATGACATCGCGCTTTTTTTGCAGCCCGCACTACTGAATCCGCTATTTTTTTTTTCGTACCAACAATCAAAAATTGTTTTTTTCCGGTTGCTGCATCAAAAACTAAATCACAAGCTTCGGATAAAAAACGAGCAGTTCTAGTAAGATTTGTAATATGAATACCTTTACGCTTTGCCGAAATATAAGGTTCCATTCGAGGATTCCATTTTTTAATACCATGACCAAAGTGAACTCCCGCTTCAAGCATCTCTTCCAAATTTATATTCCAATACCGTCTTCTTATCATTTTTCCCCACACTCCCTCTCTTCTCTCTCTCTCTCTTTTGCTTTCAAATATAAAATGAATTGTTCCGACGGAACCTTCTCTTGTACCCTATATTGTCCCATTGAGACACGACTCCCACGATTATGTTATTTCTATTTATTGTTTCCTATGATTCTATTACTTTGGAAGAATCTCTTTGTTGTCTTGGTATTAAGCTAACAATCCAAAATCTCAAAACCATCAATAAATAAAGTAAATAGAAATAAAGTAAATAGCTGAATAAATAGATGACTCCGCTCTCTGAAATCTAGGAATCTAGAAATGCTATAACTTATGCCCTATCATATCAATTTTTGAAGATACCAAAATCAAACAACTCTTTAGGGTAGACCAAAATATCTCTCATTTCACCATCAAAGAAATTATTCTTTTTGTTTTTCAAAATAAAACTTTTAGATTGCTTTGAATAAGGTACTAATCCTTGAAACCCAGTTCCAAGGGGGATCATACTACCTAGAACAACATTTTCTTTCAAACCTTTCAACCAATCGATACGACCGCGGAGAGCTGCTTTTGATAAAACACGAGCAGTCTCTTGAAAACTTGCTTCAGATATGAAACTTTGAGTATTCAGAGATGTTCTCGTTATTCCCAATAATACGGATCGATAACAAATTAATTCTTCCAAGGCACGTCCCGTTCGCTCCGCTCGTAACAATCCAATAAGTTCTCCAGGTGAAAAAACATTAGACATTCCATCTTCTGAAACCAAAACTTTAGATGTTATTTGACGGACAATAATCTCTATATGCTTATTATGTATTTGCACCCCTTGGGATCGATAAACCTTTTGGATCTTGTTAACCAAGGCGATACGACTTTGCACTAACGTTAGCTCCGCACCAATCAAGAATCTCCAAGGAAGTCCAAAGATTCTTGTTATACACTCGTTCCAACCCTCAATTCTCTTTTCTAAATTTGAAGATATTGAATCAATTGAACGTACTTCTAAAACTTGTTCGACTTTTGGAAGACCTTGCGTTATATCACCCGATCTTGATTTTTCATATAAAAATGTAACTAAAGTATCTCCGTCATAGAGGATTTCTCCATAATTCCCATGAACGGTTGCTCCTGGAGTAGCCAAATAAGGTTTAGCAGCTCTTAATACTAGAGAATCAAGGTGAACAATTATAACTTGACCTGATTTTATTTGGGGTAGTTGTTTAGAGATCGATTGAGTTTGACAAATAAATTCTCCCAAGATAATTAGTGTCAATTCTTTTTCATTTTCATAATAATTAGGATTATAATTATGATCGCGAAAAGACCAATTCACATTTTTTGGATTCAAAACGTGGTTATTACAGGGATCATAATTTATACTTCTCTTATTTTCATCTAGAAAAATAAATTTCATTTTTTGAAAAACCTGATTAAAATCATCAAGTTTCAAATATTTAATTACTGAAATATCATTATGAGTTATTAAATTGGAAAATAAAAAAGAATTTAATATTTGAAAAGTTGTTCCTAAGGGTCCTAAGAATGAATTCTGAATTGAGATTATAGAATCCTTTTGAATTGATTCTGTTATTCTATTGTAATCTTTTCCATTGTTGAATGGGAATATTTGAAAACAATTAAATGATGACAAGCTTATCAACGATTGACACTCCTTAGTTCTTTTCAATAAGATGCTAAAAGTTCCTTTATTTATTTTTTTTTTTAGTAATTGTTGAATCTTTATCTTAGAATAAAGAGAAAAAAATGGATTAATATCAGATGATGAGGTTAATCCGTAACCTGCTGAATCCTGCCTTTTTCTGCTGATAGAAGAAAGAGAGGATTTCAATAAGTTTATTCTTAGGAAATCCTTAATCATACCTTTTATACTTACTTGAACAAAAGAAGCGCAAGCCTCGTCGCGCAAAAGATTATTTTTATCTTGTTCCCAATTCAATACTAACGAAGTACGAACTAATTGAATACTTGTATCGGAAATTCCCAGAATTGGTTTACTAGTTCCATATAAAATAAAATTGACAACTCGAAGTTTCAGATTATCCTTTTCTTGCAATAGATCCTTAAAGAAAATACTTTCTAGATTTATACCATCCGAAATTTCATATCTGATTACCGGCCGAACTAAAACAAAATATTTTTTTTTACTTGGTGTAAACCATTGGACATACATCCATTTTTTAACTTGTGTAGATTCCTTAGAATCCGTAGAATTTGTTTTTACTATTTCTGGTGGAATCAAAATTCCACTGTGTCTATATATCTTATCTATCTCTCCTGGAAAATGGATACCGCCCGAAAATATTTTAATTTCTAATTTCTTCTTTTTTTTCTCCACCCGAACTAATCCACCGACCCTACTTTTTATATTAAAAGTTATTTGTGTATCTATTCCAATAATACTATTGTTTCGTACCATTAAAGAAGATGATTCGGGTAAAATATAGACTTCTTCGGGAATGAAAAAAAAGCGATTTACTCTTATGTTATTCTTTGGATTCCCTTCTTTGACTCCGCCGTGCTCAATTAACTCTTCTTTTTTAACAATTGAATGCACGCCTAGATTACCATAATTAGTAATTCCGGAACTACTTCTTTGGTATTGCGGGTCGTCGAAATAAGCAAAAATCGAATTTCTACGCAAAATACTATTTATAGGCATTTCAATTGAAATGCTAGAGTAAGTCAATTTTTCTTTTTCATGATCCTCATTGGAATGAAATGGAATGATGAATCTATTTTTTCTCTTTTTTGCTACTAAAAAAAAATTCTCGTGAAGAATAACAGTAGACTTTCGATTACAACAACCAATCGATAGAATTCGATCCATTTTTGAAAAATCAGAAAGATTTTTTCCAGTGTTATCCGAAAGACTAGAAAATTTGTATTTAGCTTGATCATTATTTTCTGATGGATGAAAAATAGAGTTTCTCTCCATAGAAAAATAATGGGTGTTCATTTGATCTTGATCATTATGGACTGAACAAGTGCCTATATTAAATTTACACGAATTTCCGGCTAATATCCATAAATGGCTTGTTTTTGCTAAGAGATGAACATTACTATATGTAAATTCTGATGTATGGTATACATTGGTACTCCAGTGCATTTCTCCTTCTGATTCGGAATAAATATATTTTCGAACCTTCTTTTTCAAATTCAAAATAGTTGCTTTCGAACAAATTTCAGCAATAACTTGTTGAGATTCGACATATTGATAATTTTGAACTAAAAGAATACTATTCGGTGGAATAGTCACATTATGTACAGTATCTTGACTTTCAATAGTTAAATTCAAGTTTATAGAACATAAAAAAGCAGGATGCCCCTGACGTGTACGTGTAGGCTGAACCAACTCCTCATTATTAAATTTGATTTTTCCATTTGAAGGTGCTCGTACATGATCTGCAATACCCCCTGTGAAAACCCCCCCAGTATGAAATGTTCGTAATGTTAGTTGAGTACCCGGTTCTCCGATGGATTGACCTGCAATAATCCCTACAGCTTCTCCCAATTCTACCAGGTCGCCATGAGTAGGACTCCGTCCATAACAAAAGCGACATATCCAAGCCGTACTTCTACAAGTAAAAGGAGTTCGAATAGATATTGGGATTGATCGAAAGTTTATGAATCGATTCACAAGCCCAACCCCAATATCTTGATTTCGGATGGCAATGCATCGTCGACCTATATATATATTGTCTGCTAATACACGACCTATTAAAGTTTGGATAAAGATTCTTTCCGGGGTCATCCCATTTCGAGGATTCACAGAGATCCCTCGAGTAGTTCCACAATCTGTTCTACGTACAACAATGTGTTGAACTACTTCAACAAGTCTACGCGTAAGATATCCAGCATCGGATGTTCGGACAGCCGTATCCACAACTCCCTTTCGGGCTCCATAGCAAGAAATGATGTATTCTGTTAACGAAAGGCCTTCTCGTAAATTGCTTTGAATAGGTAAATCAATCATTTGCCCCTGGGGATCCGACATTAATCCTCTCATACCTACTAATTGGTGCACTTGAGATGCATTTCCTCTAGCTCCCGAAAAAGACATTATATGCACAGGATTTAAAGGATCAGTCATCCTAAAATTAGGATTCATTTCATTTCGCAAATATTCACTTGTAGCGTACCATACCTCAATGGATTGACGTAATTTTTCTATTGCATGTACATTTCCATAACGGTAGTTATTTTCAATAAGAAAATTTTGTTGTTCAATATCTTGAACTAACCATTTCTTAGAAGGTATTGTTAACAGATCATCAATTCCTAATGAAATCGATGTAGCAGTGGCTTGCTGAAAACCCACAGTCTTTACTTGATCCAGAATGTGGGATGTATATGCCATTCCGAAATGATCTATTAATCTGCTAATAATTCGTTTAATGGCAGTTCCATCTATCACTTTATTGGGAAAGACAAAAATGGCCCGTTCGACCATAAGTACCTCCATATTCTGCTAAGTCGGATTCGACAATGAATTTGAGTCAATGATTGGAAAACTTCCTTTTCTCAATTTGAATTCATATAAAAATTCAGAACATATATCTCTAGTTCAACTGACAAGGATATAAATTTATACCAATAGTGGTGTACTATTTAGTGTACAATTCGAGTATAGACTTCCCTATTTTAGATCCCTATAATCAATTTGGATGCGCAGGCTTGAGAAAAGCCTTGTATAGCTTCTTCAATTTCGCGATAAAGATAAATATGACCAACAGTGGTTCGAATGTATATACAAAGAATTTTTTTTTTTATACTTCGTACTATTAAATAGTTTTCATAAATCTCTTGATAGGTCCCCATAGATTGATAGTGAACTTCGGTAGGGATTTCTCTTGAAGCAATAACACGTTGATCTACTTTCCATCGAATCCATACAGGACTATCTAAATAGATTCTTTTTTGCCAATAAGCTCCAATTGCAGCATACGAATTACAAAAAAAAGGTTCTTTGATATGCTTCTCATTATCATCTTCAATTTTTTCGTTTTGATGATTTTTGCAAATGTATCGATTATATCTATTTGCATAAATACCTGGTCGATTTCCGCTTGTTAAGATATAGAGCCCCATAAGCATATCTTGAGTTGGTACGCAAATGGGATCGGCAATAGCTGGAGAAAGAAGATTCATATGAGAAAACATAAGTAAACGGGCTTCTGCTTGCGCCTCCAATGATAACGGTATATGAACAGCCATTTGATCCCCATCGAAATCCGCATTGAACCCTTTACAAACTAATGGATGTAAACAAATGGCACGCCCTTCCACTAAAATGGGTTGAAATGCTTGTATACCTAATCTATGCAGAGTGGGTGCCCTATTGAGTAATACGGGATGCCCCTGCATTACTTCCTGAAGTATTTCCCATACAATGGGATCCTTTTCCCGAATTTTACTCTTAGCAACTCCAATGTTCGAAGCAAACTGTTGTCTAATGAGACCCCGAATTACAAATGTTTGGAAAAGCTCTATTGCTATTTCACGAGGCAATCCACATTGATGTAATGAAAGCGAAGGTCCTACAACAATGACGGAACGTCCTGAATAATCAACCCGCTTACCAAGCATAGTCTCACGAAATCTTCCTTCTTTACCCTCGATTATATCGGAAAACGACTTGTAAACCTTAGTATGACCATCCCTCATTGGTTGTCCCCGTATTCCATTATCAAGAAGTGTATCCACAGCTTCTTGTACTAATTTTTCCTGACACATTACTAATTCCTCAGGTGTAGATCTACTTGTTGTTAATAGATCTGTAAGGGTATTATTCCGATAGATAACTCGTCTATACAGTTCATTAATATCTGAACTCATTAGTTTCCCCCCATCTAGTTGAATAATCGGTCTAAGTTCGGGAGGAAGAACTGGTAAAAGACATAAAACCATCCATTCAGGTTCTATGTTTGTTCGAATAAAAAGCTTAGCTAATTCTATGCGTCTAACCAAGAAATCCTTTCTTCTACTTATTTTTCGATCTTCCCATTCATTCCCTGCGGGACCGTCTTCCCCTAAAATTTTCCATTCTACTGACGAAAAATCTATAATAACTCGCAAATCCAGATCGGCTAATTGTTCTTGGATAGCACCAGCTCCTGTTGCAATTTCTCGATTTCGAAATGTATTGAAGCCCTGTGTAGTAAAAAATAATGGAATACTATATTTCCAAGATTGTATTTCGTATTTAAATGAACCTCGCAATCGTAAGAAAGTAGGTTTTTTAGTTATTGGCCTAGCAAAAGAAAAATTAGGATAGGATCCTCAAGGATTCCCCCCTTCAAAATCGGACATGAGAGTTTCCTTTCATCCGGCTCAAGCAGCTCGACGAAATAAAGTTAAAGAAAAAAAATATTTCCTTTCGTTCAAACTACATAAAATATCCCAAAGAGCTACTCATTACTCAAGTTATCAATAAGGACCAAGCAACATTTCCTGGATTCATTCCTCTTTGGTCTTGTAAAAAATTTATAAATTCTTTATTTCCATCAATTCTCACACTTACAAAGTAAGTAAAATGGAAAATTCTTGAGTAGTCTATTTCCCTTCGAATGCTAAAGTCCAAAAGACTGGAAATTCAGACAGGATTTACTTGTTTCTGTTTTCTTACCTTTCGTTTGATCATTTAGGTCCCAAACTTACCTCGACGGTTATACCATGCTACTCTGACAATAAGAATCTCTATGCGATGTAGAGAATCCGAAAACCATGACATGAGCTATTTCTATACTTGAGTAGAATGAAAATAAGAATCCCTTTATTTTTTTTTTATAAAAAGGCAATGATTGATTTAATCCCATACACTTAAGTTAAGTCTATTTTCACAAGGGAAATCTGTTACTGAATCGACCATAGATCACTTCCACTTTATTAAGGGAAATCTTGATTACACCCCCAATTTCTGAGTTTCATGTTCTTTTTCGACAGAAACATGTCAGAGCTAAGGCATCCCTATGCGATTAAATGAGATGACAGTTTATGATTACGAAACTGTAAAAAAAAAAAATAAGAATCTCAATCAAATCACACATCGCAGTATACTAGGCCCTCTAATTCTTTAAGAGGTTTATCTAAAAGATTCGCGATATAACTAGGAAGTCGTTTCAAATACCACACATGAGTTACTGGGCAGGCCAATTTGATGTAGCCCATTTGATATCGTCGTATTCGAGAATCAACAAATTGTACTCCACATTGTTCACAAGATTTTGGATCTTCGTTTTCATCTCCAATTACACGATAATTTCCACAAGCACAAATTCCACTTTTTATGGGTCCAAAAATTCTTTCACAAAATAATCCATCTTTTTCTGGTTTATTGGTTTTGTAATGAAAAGTATAGGGCTTTGTCACTTCTCCAACAATTTCTCCATTAGGAAGGAGCCTTTTGGCCCAAGCACTTATTTGTTGAGGTGAAACTAATCCAATTCTTAATTGTTGATGTTTATACCAATCGATCATATAGAAATATTCTGATTAAGTCGGATTAAACTTCTTTCTTATTCATCTTAAAATCTTTCTCAGATATAAGGAAATGATTCAGTTCCAGAGCCAAAGATCGTAGTTCTCGAACAAGTAATCGAAAAGATTCTGGAGCATCCTCAGGTTTGGGGATTATTC